GAATCTCCTTGTTGAATGGCCTGTTCTCCACGGTCGGAATAGGCGGGGCAATTCCCTCCCTGAGAACCGTACTTGAGAGTTTCCTACCTCATACGGCTCGACAACCAACTCTTTAGTTTTGGTGTCCCCTTTAACCTACTTTAATTGACTATTTAATTGAATATCTAATTCAATGAGATTTCTTATAGATATTCAATTTTTATTGGATTAAACAAAAGAGATTAATTACATGAGTTTCAAACTTGAATTTGAATTAAATTAATATAATTTGAATTAAATTAATATATTAAATTAATATATTAATTTAATATATTAATTTATATATATTATAATAATATATATTATAATAATAAGTTTTATTAAAAAGTTTTATCTTTTCTCCTACCTTTAGAAATAAATAAAAGATAGGCATTTCAGCTATTATTAGATATTAGAATTTTCTGAAAGGTAACTATCCCGCTTTCATATAAAAATTTATATAGAATCTTTGAAAAAGACTTTTCTTCATAATACTTCATAAAAAAGAAAAAGACTTACTGTCTTTAGGATCTGATGCTACACCGCTGCTCAATACCTTAGGGGATCAACTCTATTACATAAGTAGATTTCTAAGATTTATCTCATATTATGAGATAAATAAACAGCTCTTATTGTATCGGTCCAAAACCTTGCCAATTGATCTTTACGGTGCTTCCTCTATCAATTAAATCCTTTATTTATCCATAGAAGAAAGTATTTAGGCATATCTAGTTTTCACTTCATATTTCGATCTATGAAGTTTATTTATTTGCTACAGCTGATAAAAAATCATTTTGGACGATATTTATGTAGAAAGCCAATTTTTTATGTTTCTAGTATTTCGTTTACTAGCTGTTCGTTCGTTCTTTTTTTTTTCTATAGTGGAGATAGCCGCACGTAATGACAGATCACAGCCATATTATTAAAAGCTTGTGGTAAAAAGGGGTTTCGTTCTAATGCCCGAAAATAATATTCTAAAGCTTTAGTATGCTCCCCATTACTTGTGTGGATAAGGCCTATATTATAGAGTATATAACTTCGATCATAGGGATCAATTTCTAGTCGCATAGCTTCATAATAATTCTGTAAGGCTTCCGCATAATTTCCTTCGGATTGAGCCGACATCCGTTACGGTCGTCATTCGATTTAAAGAATTCTCCGTTTCAGAACCGTATGTGAGATTTTCATCTCATACGGCTCCTCCTTTATGTGCATAATGAAAATAATATATGGAAAAAATTGATGTCATTATGAACTAAGTGGGGCTAATGTTTTTACAAGAAATCCCTAGCCAACCTTCTTGCAAAAGATCTTTTCTTACGTTCATGCTAGATAAAAATAAAAATGGAAACTCTAACAATTTCTTTGTTCTCAACGCCCCTAAATTTCCAGGAATTAGTCACTTCAACAGTCTTCAATGGTTATACGGGTATCCAAAGTACGAACGAGATGGATATTTATTGTTCCAACCATTTTATTTTAATTAGTCCCAATCCAAAGAAGAAGAAGAAGAAAGAAAAGGAATCATTTTGAAGAAAGTTTTCGTGTTGTTGATTTCTCGGCGTAGTGCTTCTTCCCCTATGTCGCCTGCCTATTCGTATTAGTGTAGTAGGATTGATCTGTAATACGGGAACCTATAGGTATAGGTAAAAACCTTTTGCTCAATACTAGAATTCACAATTGAAGCATCTAAGGCTGCATTAATCGTGGATACATGACAGAAGGAATTGTTTTTTTTTTTCGATTCTAAACTTCACCTTCAACAAGCGTAGATTTTTTTTTCAATACTAGTTTTTCTTTCTATTCAAAATCGGCGAAATAAAAAATGATAATTATAATCAAATCGCACCATCTCTGTAATAAGTAAATGCCTCTTTTTCTCCGGAAGTTGTCGGAATGACTCGTAATAAGATATTGGCTACAATTGAAAAGGTTTTATCAATAAAATTTCCATTTATACGCGATCTCGGCATAGGTAGTAATCCATTCTATAACTCTTTTCATCACCTTTTGTGAGAAAATGATCCCACAAACAAAGGAATTGTACAGTACGAACTAACATAAAAGTAGACTCATTAAAAAAAAATGAAAATAAAAACAACCTTCGATCTACTTCCAATTTTTTTTCCGGTCAAAAACAAAAAGAAGGGTATCTATTAACCATAATCTAAAAAAAAACTATGAATAACTCGCTATTCACCCAGGTACTCAGTCATAATCCTGATGTAGGAGAGATGGCCGAGTGGTTCAAGGCGTAACATTGGAACTGTTATGTAGACTTTAGTTTACCGAGGGTTCGAATCCCTCTCTTTCCGTACTTTCAACTAATTCACCAATCTTACATGATTGACCACAATGTATCAAATCAAATAAATAAGAATAGATATAAAATAGTTAGACTTTTCTTTGATTTTGAAATCGATTCTCTATTCCTAATTTCTTTGAGACGGAAAATGCTGGGAAGAGCAAACAAGAGATACCAATTTCCCTACCAATCTATGATAGATGAATAGGAAAAAGATTCCCAGAAACAATCCCTTACCTTGTGCCCTTTTACTTTTAATCTAAAAAGAGAGGGCAAAGGAGAGTTGTCCGAACTCTTGTTTTTAGTTATTTCTTTTACTTAAGTTAGGTTTATTAAGTCTGTCGAGAATAATATTCTACGACAAGCAATTCATTGATTTTCAAACCGACGCATTTCCTATCTATTAGTTGATTGACTAATCCTTCATAGTGGAATGTGTGAAGAGTCAGATGTTTTGGCAATTCCTCGGGGGCGGATGAATCAAGAAGATTTTGAACCAAAGTTCTAGATTTTTGTTCATCTTTCACTGTAATAATATCTCGGGGTTTGCAGCGATAACTTGGTATATCCACTATACGACTATTAACTAAAATATGTCTATGGTTAACTAATTGGCGCGCTTGAGGAATAGTCAAAGCCATACCCAATCGAAAAAGGATGTTATCCAAACGCATTTCAAGTAATTGTAGTAAAACTTGACCTGTTGACCCCTTGGCTTTTCCGGCGATACGAACATATTTAAGTAATTGGCGTTCTGTAAGACCATAATGAAAACGCAATTTTTGTTTTTCTTCTAAACGAATACGATATTGAGATTTTTTTCCGGAGCGTGATTGGTTTCTAAGATCGCTTCCTGCTCTAGGCCTTTTACTAGTTAGTCCCGGTAAAGCCCCCAAACGGCGTATTTTTTTAAAACGAGGCCCTCGGTAACGTGACATAAAGACTCCTTTTGATTTTATTGAAATTTTGAAAAACTAAACAAAATTAAAACTGAACTAAATGATAATGATAAATGAAGTGAAATCCACTAAAAGAAACTATTGGAATACAAAGAGTAAGGAGATATATTCTCTCAATATACAGATTGTTTTTATTGTATATACAATATATATGAATAAATCAAAAAAAAATTCCTTTTTTTCTTGATTTATTTTGCAAAGATCTAATCCCTTTACCCAATATATAAATATATATTCCTATATGGAAGTTTATATAACATTTTATAGACATTTTTTAATATAAATGGAGTGGTAACTCTTGGAAAAAGGTGAAAGAAGTCTTTTCAATCTTCTTTGATTTTGAAAGTACATTAAAAATCATGTAAAAATAAAAAATCTAGAAAAGCCGGCTATCGGAATCGAACCGATGACCATCGCATTACAAATGCGATGCTCTAACCTCTGAGCTAAGCAGGCTCAAATATACGGAAATGTGGCATGCATACAAAGTCACTAAACTACTAGATCGTATCAATTCACTATTCTATTCCTATTCATCCTTATCTATTTAGAATTAATAATATTCTATCTATTCTAGAATAGAAAATAGCTCAAATAAATAGTGACTCTCATTAAATAAATAAAACAGAATCATTAATAGATTAATTAATAGAATATAGCAATATATCTACGAATAGAGCAATCTATCTACTTTCGAATTTTTTAGAATTTAGATTTCATTAGTTTAGAAATAAGAAAATCTTAATTAGATCAGAAATCTTTTTTTTTTTTACTTTTTGTCTTTTTCTTTTATTTCTAATATTCCAATTATTCTAATTAATTTCTAATATTAATTAGAATAGAATGATTTATAGAATAGAATGATTTAGATTCGACTTTAGAATAGAATTCGAAATCAAAAGAATAGACAAATCTACGAAGTATACTTAGAATCTTTTTACATTACACATTATAGAATTCTAAGTTTAAATAATAATCATAATTTTGTTTTTTCATGGAAGTTAAAAAAAAAAAAAAAAGAATCGACCATTCGAGTATTTCATTAAATTTCAGACAAAAATTAGACTAAGAGGAACAGATATATATAGTATGTAGTATATAACCATATTGAATTGCAAATACAAAAATGATAGAATCTTTTTTGATTAAACCAAATCAATATGGGGCTCAAAAATATCAATAAAAATGAAAGAAGATACGAAATAAATAAAATAAGTATCTATATGTAATCAATTCAAGGGTTTCGGCATAAGAAAAAGTGGAAAGACATCATAATGAGATCCTAATCTCAAAGCAAAAAAGGGGATATGGCGAAATTGGTAGACGCTACGGACTTAATTGGATTGAGCCTTGGTATGGAAACCTACCAAGTGATAACTTTCAAATTCAGAGAAACCCTGGAATTAACAATGGGCAATCCTGAGCCAAATCCTGGTTTACGCGAACAAACAAGAGTTTAGAAAGCGAGAAAAAAGGGATAGGTGCAGAGACTCAATGGAAGCTGTTCTAACAAATGGAGTTCACTACCTTGTGTTGAGAAAGGAATCCTTCGATCGAAACTTCAAATCAAAAAGGATGAAGGAGAAAAACCTAAAATTACAACCTATATTGCATAAGTATAGGTAACACAAAACAATCTAAAAAATGACGACCACGACCTGAATCTCTATTTCTATTTTTATTTAGAAATAAAAATAGAAATATTGTGAATCAATTCG